CCAAGATCCAGTTGGAATTTTCTTTTACTTATTTTGTTTGTTTGGACCTGTTTAATTCGTTAGATAATTTTTTCTATATTGAAAAATTGTATTGTATGCTCCTATCTAGTTTTTTTGTCTGTCTATCCCCCATCAGTTCATATATATATATTTTTTTATTGGATTGGATGAACTTTTTGTTTCAATAAGAAATTGATTCTATCATTGATGTATCCGGAATTCAATATGGATAGGTATATCCAACATATATACCTTTCCCCCTACCTTTCATTTTTACAGTGCGAATTTAAATAGTGGAACGGTCGATATTCATTCTTTTTTTTTCGTCCTATCTCTTCCCTTTCCGAATCAAACCAGAGGAATGTCTCATTTTAATTTAGATTGTATCTTTTCTTATCTTAGCACCTATTATTCACTATAACTATATATAAATATAATTAACAATTAAATTATAAGTTACTAGTTAATAACTATTAAATTTCTATAATTTTATAGAACTGCTTTAAAAAATTTTAAGTTTTCAGAAAGAGTTCGATTTTTTCAAATTGTAAATTACAATTTGAAAAAATTGATATTCATCATATTATAATTAATTAAATTAAATAAGTAAAATTCCATTTTTTTATTTTATATCATTTTTTTTATAAAAGATATATATAAAATCTATCTAATATAGAAATTATTTGGAAAATAAAAAAAAAAATATATATATGTATATATGTAAATACATTATGTTATACATTATAGTTAGAAGTAGTTCTATATATTATATTTTAACTATTCTATCTATATCGTTAGATATAGTTATAGTTAGTTCTATACTATAGTTAGATATAGTTAGTTCTATACTATATAATAAAATATGAACTATATACAACTATATGGTTCTAGTTCATATTAAATATAAATATAGTTAGTATTATAAAATTAAAATAAATAACTAAGCTAAGATTGGCTAATAGATGAAATACGGTAGTTTCTTTGATTTCTATATACTATTTTTCTCTTATGTTATGTGATATGTGTATGTAATATGTGAGCCCGCTTAGCTCAGAGGTTAGAGCATCGCATTTGTAATGCGATGGTCATCGGTTCGACTCCGATAGCCGGCTTTTTTCTATCGATTTTTTACGTGATTGAGAGTCTCTCTCCCCATTTTATCAAAATGTTGAATAACTGATCCATCTATTATGTCGTGGTAATTTGTAACTATAAATAAAAAACAACATATTGGAAGAATTAGATCTCTTTCTACAGAACAAATTATAAAGAACAAATTATAAAACGTAGCCACAACTTCCTATATATACAAAAAATTTTAAAATTATATTTATATATAGAATATAGAAATTATATATACATATATACCAAAAATACGGATAGTGATACAATTTATTTTATATTTTATTCTACTTTTTTGTAGTATTTCAATAAATTTAGCTTTGCTTTGTTTATCCTTTAGTTCAGTCTTAATTTAGAGTTCAGTTTTCATTTTTGTTTATTCTTAAACAATGAAATTTCAATAAAATAAAAAAGGAGTCTTTATGTCTCGTTACCGAGGACCTCGTTTCAAAAAAATACGTCGTCTGGGGACTTTACCAGGACTAACTAGTAAAAGACCTAGTTCCAGAAGTGATCCTAAAAACCAATTGCGTTCTGGTAAAAGATCGCAATATTGTATTTGTCTAGAAGAAAAACAGAAATTGCGGTTTCATTATGGTCTGACAGAGCGACAATTACTTAAATATGTGCATATTGCTGGAAAAACCAAAGGGTCAACAGGTCAGGTTTTACTACAATTACTTGAGATGCGTTTGGATAATATCCTTTTCCGATTGGGTATAGCTTCGACGATTCCTGGAGCCAGGCAATTAGTTAACCATAGACATATTTTAGTTAATGGTGGTATAGTGGATATACCAAGTTATCGTTGTAAACCGAGAGATATTATTACTACGAAGGATAAACAAAGATCGAAAACTCTGATTAAAAATTATATTTCTTTATCCCCTCACGAGGAATTGCCAAAACATTTGACTTTTGACTCATTCCAATATAAAGGAGTAGTAAATCAAATAGTAGATAGTAAATGGATTGGTTTGAAAATAAATGAGTTGTTAGTCGTAGAATATTATTCCCGTCAGACGACTTGAACCTCACAAAAATAACAAAGAAAAATTCATAGAATTTTGTCTGTTTTCGCCGAAATAAAAATAAATAGATCTAAGGGCCTTGGTCCGAATTTTTATTATTCATCTATCACAAACGGACAAGCGGTAATATTTTTTGCTCTTTCTTTTTCCGATATTTGTATTTTACGTATCACAGTAATGTTATTAGGAATTGAGAATTTATATCAAATAAGGGTCCTCTTGTTAAGATGATGGTATTTGATTTGATTCAGTAACGTTGGTGAATTAAGATAAACGGAAAGAGAGGGATTCGAACCCTCGGTAAACAAAAGTCTACATAGCAGTTCCAATGCTACGCCTTGAACCACTCGGCCATCTCTCCTACATATTATTGACCAGAAACCGAGTGAATAGTGAATAGCGAGTCATTCATATTATTGCAGTACAAGTGCGACTGATGAATAGTTCCATAGGAAAAATTCCTTTCAAATCAAATAAAATTTTCTATTTCTCAACAAAAATTTAGCTCATTAGCTATCCCATACAAATTATTGAATCGTCCCGTGTATTTTTATATTTAAATTGTATGACATGACATATGCATGTTATGCAAACAAAAAACAAAACGGATACTTACCTTAGTCTAATCCATTTTTTTTATAGAAAAATTATTTCGTTTTGTTTTTTGTTTCTTCTTTGGATCATAACCAAATAAAAACTTCTCGAATTATCAGAATCCGCAGTACAATCCTCGGTTATTCAACTTAGATGAAATATTTATTATAGTTCCGTTCGTTGTTATACTACGAAATTCGAATGAAATCGAATCTGATTTCAATATTTCATATCTCTCCTTGTCCAATCCAAACAAAAGGTCCACATCTTTTTTTATAATTAGTCTGTTTTTATTTTATGTTATTTCGTACCGTACAATTCCTTTAGTTTGCGGGATCATTTTCCCCTTACCCTAAGGGTAATGAAAAGAATTATAGAATGGATTGTTAATTATGCCAAGATCTCAGATAAATGCAAATTTTATTGATAAGACCTCTTCAATTGTGGCCAATATCTTATTACGAATAATTCCGACAACTTCCGGAGAAAAAAAGGCATTTACCTATTACAGAGATGGTGCGATTTGATTCTTTTTTTTTTTAGGTCCAGTATTAAAAAGAGACATAGTTCGAGATAGAAAAAACCAAATTATTAAAATAAACCCACGCTTGGTGAAGGTGAAGTTTCTAGATAGAACAATTCCTTCTGTCGTGTATCCTCGATTGATGCAGCCTCGGATGCTTCAATTGTTGATTTTAGTATTTAGCGAAAGGTTACACCTATGGGTTCCGTATTGCGAGTCAATCCTACTCCACTAGTACCAATAGGCAGCATAGGGGAAGAAGCACTACACCTAGGAATCAACAACATGAAAACTTTGTTATAAATTACCCTTTTCCTTATCGGTATCGGGGCTAACAAGAATGGTTGGGACAACAAACATCCATCTCGTTCGTACTTTGGGTATCCGTATAACCATCAAAGATCGTTGAAGTGACTAATTCCTGGAAATAGGGGGCGTTGAGGACAAAAAAATTGTTGGAGTTACCATTTCCATCTAGTACTAATACAGTTGGTGTTAATAAAAAACCTCTTGCAGGAAGGCTGGCTAGAGATTTCTTGTAAAAATACTAGCTCCTTTCAGTTCATAATGAGAATAGTCAAATTTGAATTTCATGGATTATTTCCCTTAGTAGTACTATGCGCAGAAAGAAGGGAGGAGCCATATGAAATGAAAATCTCACGTACGGTTCTGGAACGGAGATTCTTTGAATAGAATGAACGACCGTAACGGATGTTGGCTCAATCCGAAGGAAATTATGCGGAAGCTTTACAAAATTATTATGAAGCTACGCGACCAGAAATTGATCCCTATGATCGAAGTTATATACTCTATAACATAGGACTTATACACACAAGCAACGGAGAGCATACAAGGGCTTTGGAATATTATTTCCGGGCACTGGAACGAAACCCATTCTTACCACAAGCTTTTAATAATATGGCCGTGATCTGTCATTACGTGCGACTATCTCTACTATAGAAAGAAGAAAAAAAGATCCAATTAACTAGTAAATACTAGAATGAAATAGGTTTTCTACATATGCGTCGTCTAAAGCAACGGTTTTTATCAGCTGTAGCAAGTAAAGAGACTTCACGAGAACCAAAATTAAGAAGAAATGGATAAAGCCTATATACTCCATGGATAAAGGATTGAATTGATAGAGAAAGCACCGTAAAGATCAATTAGCAAGCTATTTGGTTGATAGAGTTAAGAACTGCTTTGCTTACTTATCCCGTGCGTGATACAGGATAAAAGTTAGGAATCAAATTATGTAATAGAGTTGATCCACTAAGGTATTGAGCAGCGGTGTAGCATCAGATCCCAAAGATCGTAAGTTCTTTTTTCTTATATTATATTAGGATATTAGGGAGGAAAGTCTTTTTCAAAAATTCTATATCTATATTATATAAATTCCATATATGCAATCGAGATAGTTACCTTTCAGAGAATTCTAACACTATATTTTAACACTATTATATATAGGATATAGGGTCGATCCATACTTCATTCCTCTGAAGGTGGGAGAAAAGATAAAGCTTTTTATTGATCAAAAAATTAGAGTTTTAAACTTATGTAATTAACTTCTTCTGGCTAACCCAACAAAAATGGGATACTTTTTTATGACAATATGACAAATTTAATTCAATTAACATATTAACATAAGGTAGATTAAGACGGGGCGCAAGCAAAAAGAATCGATTGTCGAGCCGTATGAGGTAGGAAACTCTCAAGTACGGTTCGAAGGGAAG